TATTAAGTTTTTTTTTTTCTCCTTTACCCCATAAAGAAATTGAATACAAGGAGCTACTTTTTTTTCCACTGTAATTTATAAAATAAGTGTTTAAATGCCCTTCAAAAGTAAGTAAATAAATACGAAACATATAAAATGCGGTTAATCCCGCCGTTGAACAAGCTATTATTGCAAAAATTGGCGAAAACAAAAAACTATCATTAAGAATTTCATCTTTAGACCAAAAACAAGCAAGGGGAGGAATACCACAAAGAGAAAGTGTTCCTACTAAAAAGGCCGTTTTTGTAATCGGCACATGTTTTGTCAAACCACCCATAAGAATCATATTCTGACTTTTATCGGGAGAATATCCAACTACAGCTTCCATTGAATGAATAATGGATCCAGATCCTAAAAACAACAACGCTTTCGAATAAGCATGAGTAATCAAATGAAATAAAGCAGATCGATAAGACCCCATACCTAGAGCTAACATCATATAACCCAGTTGAGACATTGTAGAATAGGCTAAACCTCTCTTAATGTCTTGTTGAGCAAGAGCTAAAGTGGCCCCTAAGAGTACTGTTATTATACCTATCACAGATATTATATACGTTATAGAGGGGATAACTATAAAAATAGGAAAAAGACGAGCTACAAGAAAAACTCCCGCCGCTACCATAGTAGCAGCATGTATAAGAGCCGAAATCGGAGTAGGGCCCTCCATGGCATCAGGTAACCATACATGAAGAGGAAATTGTGCAGATTTAGCAATAGGACCGACAAATAATAGAAATGCACACAAAGTAAGGAATAAAAGATTGACCCTATTATTTAAAATTTCATTATTTAATATTTTGAACAAATCCTGAAATTCAAAACTGCCAGTTATACAAAAAAGACCTAAAATTCCTAATAATAAACCAAAATCCCCTACACGATTAGTTACAAAAGCTTTTTGACAAGCATTCGCTGCAATAGGTCGTGTGAACCAAAAACCTATTAATAAATACGAACACATTCCAACTAATTCCCAAAAAAAATAAACTTGGATCAAATTTGAACTAGTAACTAATCCTAACATTGAAGTATTAAAAAAACCCATATAAGCAAAAAACCTCAGATATCCTTGATCATGAGACATATAATTGTCACTATAAATCAGAACTAAAATCCCAACAGTTGTAATTAATATTGACATAATAGAAGTAAGTGGATCAATAAAGTACCCAAACTCAAAAGAAAATTCATTATTTATGGTCCAAGACCATACAGTTTGATGAACGCAACTTATAAAAATTTGTTGAATAGATAGATAGAGTGAAAAGATCATAACTATACTTAACACAAAAATACTTAGAAAAGTCCACATACGCCGAAGGTTTTTTGTTGCTGTCGGAAAAAGTAGAAGCCCAGCCCCTAGTAAAATTGGTACTGGAAGTGGAATGAAAGGGATGATCCATGAATATTGATATGTATGTTCCATAAAATAAAAAACCCTTTTTATTTTATTCTTAAATGTGTTATTTCTTATTCACTGGTTTGTATATATATTTTTTTCAAAGGGGACAATAAAAAACACGTTATTTCAAATTTAAAACCTAAATATAATTTTTTTTTTCGAATTAGTATAATCCTTCATAAATATTTGAAAAGGAATATAGATTCAACTCAAAAAATTAAAAGTGGTTATGATTAAATAATATTACTGGGAGTTACTGTCAAAAAATTGATTTGTCTTTTTTTATTACTATATTAATAAAATTTTGATTTTATGCAGATACAGAAAAAGTTAATTATAATTCCGTATTACAATAATTTATATACATATATTAAGAATAGAACAAATACATATATTAAGAATAGAACAAAGATTTGCATGACAAAAAAATATTTAATAGTAATTATATAATAAAAAAACTTTACCTAAAAAAAGTTATTTTAGTTTGATTAGTTAGAATTAGTTAGGGATGCATTTTAATTATGTATGGAATTTAGCGATTGTCTTCCAGTACACTAAGTAATTTTTTTTTCAAGAAATATTATTCGAGTCGATAATTTTTTACATTTTTACATATGAAGTTAAAAAATTTCATAATTATATTTATAATATAAATATAATCTACCAGTCTATTAAATGAGCACTCTCGTACGGATTTCAAACGTTAAATAAATGTACTTACCCCAATTTTCTTTTTCAAAAGTATCAAATAGTTGGGGTTTAAAGTTTTTAATTTTTTGTTTTTAAAATAATATATAATAAAAAAAAATTTACAGAAAAAAATAACTCAATATCTCAATATGTACTCAATATCTCAATATGTAGTATGAAAGAATAGAATAAGAAATGTCTTTGACATCAAATTATACCACTGAAAAACATTTTTTTCATTTTTGAATGGCAGTTCCAAAAAAACGTACTTCTATCTCGAAAAAGCGTATTCGTAAAAAAATTTGGAAAAGGAAGGGATATTGGACGTCATTAAAAGCTTTTTCATTAGGCAAATCACTTTCTACAGGTAATTCAAAAAGTTTTTTTGTACAACAAAATAAATAAAAACACTAGCATAATTAGAATTAGCCTAACTTAAAAACAAATTTTTTTATAATACATATAAAATATAATATTAATATATATATAAACTAAAATAGATAAATATAGTAGATAAATATAGATACAAAATAAAGTAGATAAAACAAAAAGATTAACATTTTTTTGTTTCCTCCGATCACTAACTTGATGCAACAATAAATAAATATCTTGTATTTACTCGTTAAGAGTAAATACAAGATATTTAAGAGAAATTAATAGGTGCTTAAATCTTTAAATTAATTAATTTAAGGGAAAAATATTCTACTTTTTCTACCTTTATAAATTATTATTTCTATTAATTATTATATTCTTTACTTTGAATCGACGTTATAAAAGCATCTATTCACAATAAGTGAATATTAGATAATAAATAATAATATATGATATGATATGATTTTTAAGTTATCAAAAAATATTATATTTGTACTGTTTGTACAATATAAAAAGATGCAGCAAAATATATTTTGTGATCAGTTTTTTATATTTCTCTTGATCAACTAGGCAAATCTGATTTTATTTAAAATTTATAAGAATTTTTTAGAAGTTTTAATTTTTTGCAAAAGCTTTTTTTATTAATGAAACTTATAAATTAAATTTAAGTTATCATTTTTTTTAATCATATAAAAAAAATGATAAAGAGAATTTTTATTTTTGTCTTTGGGTTGACGTCCCAACTATTTTAATTTAGTTACATTTTTACTTGTATTCTAGAAAAAAATCTTTAGTACAAAAAGTGAATTAAAATAATTGAAAATAAATCATATAAAAAAAGATCTTAATTAACTTAAAACCAAAAATACCTATTTAAACAAATTTTTTTATTCCTTAAATCACTAGTAAATTACATTTAATTAGCCTCTTTTATTTCAATTTGCATCTCGACGATTGAATAAAAACTTGTTAGTATTGTTTTGAACAAGTTGCCGCTATGGTGAAATTGGTAGACACGCTGCTCTTAGGAAGCAGTGCTATAGCATCTCGGTTCGAGTCCGAGTAGCGGCATAAGATTTGATAAAAAAGCTATTATAAAACGTTTTATAATCCAACTAATATAATACCAAACTCCTTTTTTTTTATCAGGGATAAAACCTAGTATTACTTTATTAATTTTTAACAAACTTTTTATGATTTTTTCAATTTTAGAGCATATATTAACTCATATATCTTTTTCGGTCGTTTCAATTGTACTGACAATTTATTTTTTAACGTTAGTAGTTAATTTAGATGAAATCATAGGATTTTTTAATTCATCAGATAAAGGAATCGTAATTACGTTTTTTGGTATAACAGGATTATTATTGACTCGTTGGGTTTATTTAGGACATTTTCCATTAAGTAATTTATATGAATCATTAATTTTTCTTTCATGGGCTGTTTCAATTATTCATATGGTTTCGTATTTTAATAAAAAACAAAAAAATCACTTAAACTCAATAACTGCGCCAAGTGCTATTTTTATTCAGGGTTTTGCTACTTCAGGTCTTTTAAACAAAATGCCTCAGTCTGCAATATTAGTACCAGCTCTCCAGTCCCAGTGGTTAATGATGCACGTAAGTATGATGATATTAGGCTACGGCGCTCTATTATGCGGATCATTATTATCAATAGCTCTTCTAGTCATTACATTTCGCAAAGTCGGACCTACTTTTTTGAATTTTAAAAAGAATAAAAAATTTTTATTAAATGAATTATTTTCTTTTTATGTACTTTACTTCATAAACGAAAGAAGTTCAATTTTACTCCAACAAAACATTAATTTGAGTTTTTCTAGAAATTATTATCGGTATCAATTGATTGAACAATTAGATTATTGGAGTTTTCGTATTATTAGTCTTGGATTTATCTTTTTAACGGTCGGCATTCTTTCAGGAGCTGTATGGGCTAATGAAACATGGGGTTCATATTGGAATTGGGATCCAAAAGAAACTTGGGCGTTTATTACTTGGACCATATTCGCAATTTATTTACATATTAAAACAAATAGGAATGTTAGGGGTATAAATTCTGCAATTGTGGCTTCTATAGGCTTTCTTTTAATTTGGATATGCTATTTTGGCGTCAATCTTTTAGGAATAGGTTTACATAGTTATGGTTCATTTACATCGAATTAAAAAAAAAAAAAAGTAATCAAAATAAAAAAGAATAGCATCTTCTATATATAACTTCATATTAAGTTAAGAAATCAAATTTAGTTTTAATTTAGTTTTATGGTATTTAGGTATTTAATTTAGTTTTATGGTATGGTAGTCACTAATCAAGAGTAGTAACTAATCAAGAACCTTTTGAATCAAGTAATACAACGATTCAAAAGGTTCTCACAATACAAAGACCACAGATTTCTTATTACAATTCAATTTAATGCTTTTTTTATTTCCTGAAAACTATCCATAAAAATAATTAGATAAAATGGATTCGACCTTGTCACTTGCTAATGAGAGTACAAAATCAGGATAAATCCCAATACCAATTATGGGTAGAAGAATAGAGATTGAAAGAAATAACTCTCGGGGTCCAGAATCAAAAAAAGAAACGCTTTTAACATTAATTAACTTGTATCCATAGAACATTTGGCGTGACATAGATAATAAATATATAGGAGTTAATATCATTCCAATTGCCATTACAAAAATAATGAAAATTTTTGAAATTAAGAAATATTTTTGGCTGGTAAGTATTCCAAAAAAAACTATTAATTCTGCAACAAAACCACTCATGCCCGGTAATGCAAGGGAAGCCATCGATAAGATAGTGAACATTGTAAATATCTTTGGAATGTAGATAGCCATTCCACCCATTTCATCAAGATAAACAAGCCGAATTCTATCATAACTCGTTCCTGCCAAGAAAAAAAGCGCAGCGCCAATAAATCCATGAGAGATTATTTGTAAAATCGCTCCATTAAGTCCAGGATCTGTTATAGAACCAATACCTATAATTATAAAACCCATATGAGATACAGAAGAATAGGCTATTCTCTTTTTTAAATTACGTTGACCGGGAGATGTTGAAGCTGCATAAATAATTTGGATTGTACCGACTACCATCAACCAAGGCGAAAACATAGAATGGGCGTGCGGTAATAATTCCATATTGATTCGAACCAACCCATATGCTCCCATTTTTAATAAGATTCCAGCGAGAAGCATACAGGTACTGTAATGTGCCTCGCCGTGGGTGTCAGGTAACCAAGTATGTAAAGGTATAATCGGCAATTTTACGGCAAAAGCAATAAGAAATCCAATATAAAAGATTATTTCGAGTGTGACAGGATAGGATTGATTAGCTAATAGTTCTAAATTTAATGTTGGTTCATTCGAACCATATAAACTTATACCTAAAACTCCTATTAATAAAAAAATAGAACTTCCTGCAGTGTATAAAATAAATTTTGTAGCTGAATACAGACGTTTCTTTCCACCCCACATGGATAAAAGCAGATAAACGGGAATTAATTCTAATTCCCACATGATGAAAAAAAGTAAAAGATCCTGAGAAGAAAATGGTCCTATTTGACCGCTGTACATTGCTAACATCAGAAAATGGAATAATCGGGAATCCCGAGTAACTGGAAAAGCCGCTAAAGTAGCTAAAGTAGTAATAAATCCTGTCAGTAAAATCGTTCCTATAGAAAGCCCATCTATTCCCAGTCTCCAGTAAAAATCAAAAAAATTGATCCATTTATAATCTTCGGATAGTTGAATTAATGGATCGTCCAGTTTAAAATTATAACAAAAAGCATAGGTCGTTAGAAGAAGTTCTAATATACAAATGCATATAGTATACCACTTGTTGACTTTATTTCCCCTATGCGGTAGAAATAACATTAAGGAGCCGGCAGATATTGGAAAAACAACAATTATTGTTAACCAAGGAAAATCGTTCGTGGTAAAGACAAGATACACCAGGTCCAAAGAACGCGTACTCAAAAAAAATATAAATATATATAAATAAAAAAATATATAATTTAACTTTTTTGAGTACGAGTACTTGTCAATAAAAAAAATAAAATTTATTACAAATTTATTCAAATGAGGTTTTCGGTAATGTATCAATAAGCTAGACCCATGCTTCGAGTTGTTTCATGCCATAAATAAACTCGAACGCTCAAAAAATCCGTTGGGCAGGCAGATTCACATCTCTTACAGCCAACACAGTCCTCGGTTCTTGGAGCTGAGGCTATTTGCTTAGCTTTACATCCATCCCAAGGTATCATTTCTAATACGTCTGTAGGGCATGCTCGGACACATTGAGTACATCCTATACAGGTATCATAAATTTTAACTGAATGTGACATAGGATCTATAGTTTTTTTAATGTCATAAATTTTCAATCTAGTAAACTTCTAACTAAAGGATATATTAAAATACTAGATGAAGCAATAATTTACTTGAATAGAATTTTTGTAATGAATTATGGATAAATTTATAAAAGAAAAAGGGGGGCTAAAATACTTTGAGTTCTTATATTTTCACAAATATAATCTGGTAAATCATAATCTATTATATATTAAAATTTCAACCTACAATTTTTTTAGTTATGTTACTTATTTAATAAGGTCGATTGGTTAATTCGAGTTGATTTTCTGTTACGATAAATTGAAGAGACTATAGCTAATCCAATAGCCGCTTCAGCGGCTGCAATTGCTATAACAAAAATGCAGAAAATATCCCCTTTTAGTTGGGAAGTATCAAAAAAATCAGAAAATGTTACGAAATTAATATTAACTGCATTGAGTATAAGTTCAAGACACATAAGAGCCCTAACCATATTTCGACTCATGATCAATCCATAAATACCAATCAAAAATAAATAGGCACTCAAAACAAGTACATGTTCGAGTATCATTCAGCAACTCCTTCTCAAATTTTATTCATTTAAATTTTATTCATTTCACTATGAATAAGAAAAATAATGCAACGGATTCAAGCAACTATAATATAACAAAAAAGTACAAATAAAAACGATAATTAGGATTAGGGAAAAAAATTAAATATATCTCAAATATAAAAATTTATATTTAAAATATGAAAGAGTATTCAATCAAATTTAATTGACTGAACAGAAAAAATACCATAACATACAGAAAGTTTTCTTTGATCTTTATAGAATATTTTTTATTGACGAGCCACAGAAATTGCACCTATCAAAGCAACTAAAAGAATTATTGAAATGAGTTCAAATGGAAGAAAAAAATCAGTTGATAAATGAATTCCTATTTGTTGGCTATTACTTATTAAATCTTGCTCTAGAATCTGGTTTAATCTTGTAGTCCAAATAACCCCGTACCACGACGTATCGAGAATAGTAGAAATTAATAAAAAAAGAATAGTTGTACAAACAAATGAAGTAATCCCCTCCCCAACGGTCCACAGACTAAAATCTGTGGAATATTCTGAATCGTTCATGAACATCACAGCAAATATTATTAAAACATTTATGGCCCCCACATAAATAAGGAGTTGTGCAGCAGCTACAAAATGGGAATTTGATAGAATATACAATAAAGATATACAAACAAGAACAAATCCTAAAGAAAAGGCTGAAAATATTGGGTTGGGAAGTAATACCACTCCCAGACCTCCTAATATAAGACCGGATCCCAAAAAAACTAAAATAAAATCATGTATTGGTCCAGGCAAATCCATTATAAAATAAGAAAAAAATTGAAATCCTTTTCATGATCTTATTAATTTATCCGGGTAATTTGTTTTTAATATGTTTCTAAGAGAGTTAAATTATAATCTAATAGATATGAATTAATGTAGATACAATTATTAGACAGTTTCTCTTTTTTATTCTAAAGTTTATTTTCAACCTATCTATTTAAATTTTCAACCTATCTATTTAAATAAAGTAATTACGAATATATTGTATTAAAAGAATGAGCCTTAATACTTAATATTATTATATAAATACAATACAAGATATAAATACAATACAAGTTTTTAATTAAATTATTTATATAATTATATAATTCAACAATTTTAAATTTAATTTTTAATAAAATTAATGGGTTTACCCATTTTTTGTTTGGGGTGAATTCAAAATTGTTCGAATAGTGTAATCGTCAATTACTGACATTGGTAAACGACCCAAAGCTATTTGATTATAATTTAATTCGTGACGATCATAAGTTGAAAATTCATATTCTTCAGTCATTGACAAACAATTTGTTGGACAATACTCAACACAATTACCACAAAATATACAAATTCCAAAATCAATACTGTAATTAAGCAATCGTTTTTTTCGAATATTAGTTTCCAATTTCCAATCAACAACAGGTAGATCGATAGGACATACTCTAACACATACTTCACAAGCAATGCATTTATCAAATTCGAAATGGATTCGACCGCGGAAACGTTCCGATGTTATTAATTTTTCATAGGGATATTGAATAGTTACAGGTAAACGATTTGTGTGGGATAAGGTAATCATGAAACCTTGACCAATATATCTTGCAGCTCGTAGGGTTTGTTGGCCATAATTCATGAACCCCGTTATCATAGGAAGCATATTGTAATTATCTATGAATAATTTTATCTTTGTTTCTTTCTCTTGTTTAAAACAAGTAATGAATATGTTGGATTCATTTTTAATTTAGAGTGAAAATAGTTGGAAAGAGGTTGTTAATAATAGATTACCAAGCGAAATTGGTAAAAGAAATTTCCATCCAAGATTTAATAGTTGATCCATTCTTAACCTAGGTAAAGTCCATCTTGTTGCGATAGAAATGAACAAGAACAAATAAGTTTTAGCTAATGTAATAAAGATACCAAGTGTTGTTCCAAAAATTTGATCCCTTTCCCATAGCTCCAGGATCGATATATAAGAAATAGAGATATTCCAACCGCCTAAGTAGAGAACTGTTACAAATAATGAGGAAATTAATAGATTTAGATAAGAAGCAACGTAAAATAAACCAAATTTTATACCTGAATATTCAGTTTGATAACCTGCTATTAATTCTTCTTCCGCTTCTGGTAAATCAAACGGTAACCTCTCGCATTCTGCTAGGGAAGAAATTAGAAAAATGATAAAACCTATAGGTTGACGCCACAAATTCCATCCCCAAAAACCATATTTTGATTGTGCTTCAACTATATCAACTGTACTTAAACTATTAGATAATCCTAGTCGGTGATAACATTACTATTCTCACCGCTATTACAAAACCGTACATGAGGTCTTCGCCTCATACGGCTCCTCGGGGGGCCTTAAATAAATCTAAGGACCAGATTAGTATTATTTAGATGGTTATGATGTGTTCTAATTATAAAATCGATTAAATATAAATATATCTGGGATCCAAAATTATACCAATGGAATTCTGTCTGCTCAAATTATAATAATTAAAAGGCGCTTCGGAATTCATCTCATCCTTTACAAATTTTAATTTATATGTGTTGAGTAATAACTTAATTCTTTAATAAAATACTCCTTGCAAAAATAGGTATTTTCGCCCATCGTGAGTTTAAATTACGAAAAAGAATTCAACATCCTATTAGTTTCTTATTCATGAAAGAAATTCTATATTTTTTTAATTTTTAATATATATAAAATAAAAAATAATATCCTTGTTTCGTTCCTATTCTTCGTTATTTTTTATAAAAAAAGTTGGTGGACTTAAAAAATAAAGGATTATTTCGTTTCTGATAGTCATTACATTTATCGGTGGATAGGAGCATACTCTGAATCGGAATATTTGGGAGTACCGTCTGATCATTTCTACTAATTTCAAGCCCCAATTAACCTTCTTTTTTGTTATCTTATGTTATGCATAAATATCCTTTTTTTGTTAATCTCTATTACAAATTCTTTGTGTATTTTTGTGTTTCTAATCATCCACTAATTTTTACCTAGTTGCCACTCCCTTTGTAATACATGTATGTTAATCTATATAACTGAGAGTGAAAACGTCATACGGTTATAGTTAATATTTTTAACCCGCTTCAAGCCAGGATGACTAATCAACCAACCTTGGGGTAAAGTTATTCTGACGCTTATGTTTATTTACGTTTAACCTTTGTACATAGGAAATGAGACTCAAAATTTTTACTGCTAATTTCTGAGCAGTTTTTTTCACTCATATATAACTATCAAATTACTTTTATGAAGATTACCCCGAAAGATAAATATATATATTCCGTTTTTTATTTTTAACTTATTCCTATATTCATATAGAAGAAAAGTAATAGTAAAAATAAACGTTTATGTTTCAACGAATCGCACGTAGAGATATTGATAAAACACATAGAGTTAATGGTATTTCATAACTAATAGATTGAGCAGCAGCTCGCAGACCACCTAAAAAAGAATATTTATTATTTGATCCATATCCTGACATAAGAAGTCCAATTGGAGCAATACTTGAGATGGCAATCCATAAAAAAATACCGATGTTGAGATCCGCTAAAACAAGGTGATTGCTAAAGGGAATTACGGAATAACTTAGTAAAATTGAGATAACTGCTATCGATGGTCCAATACTAAATAAAGAAGTATTTCCTCTAGATGGACGAAGATCTTCTTTGAAAAGTAGTTTTGTCCCATCGGCTAGAGCTTGAAGAATTCCCAACGGGCCGGCGTATTCAGGTCCAATACGTTGTTGTATCCCTGCAGAGATTTCTCTTTCTAACCACACAATTACTAGTACACCTGTTATGATTCCCAATACAAGAGAAAAGATAGGGACAAATATCCATATGAGTTCATAGACCTCTTTAAAAGATTCCAATCTAACAAAAGAATTTATAGTTTGTACTTCTGTTGCATAAATTATCATTTTAACGATCAACTTCTCCCATAATTATATCTATACTACCGAGTATCGTCATAATATCAGCCAATTTCATTCTTTTAACTAGTTCAGGAAGAATTTGCAAATTAATAAAACCCGGCGGTCGTATTTTCCATCTCCAAGGAAAACCACTTTGATCTCCTATGAGAAAAACTCCCAGTTCCCCTTTTGGAGCCTCAACTCTTACATAAAGTTCTTGTTTTGATAATTCAAAAGTAGGAGAAGGTTTTTTACTAATGAATCGATATTCAAAATCATTCCATGCTGGATTCCTTTTTATATCAAAGCCTCTGCTTTCTAAATTCTCATAGGGACCCCCCGGAAGTCCTTCCAGAGCCTGTTGAATAATTTTTATGGATTCTGTCATTTCGCTCAGTCGTACTAAATAACGAGCTAATGAATCTCCTTGTTTTTGCCACTGAATTTCCCACTCAAATTCATCGTAAGACTCATAACGATCAACTTTACGAAGATCCCATGGTATTCCGGATGCGCGTAGCATTGGTCCGGATAAACCCCAATTTATTGCTTCTTCCCCACTAATAATCCCAACTCCTTCAACCCGTTCTAAAAAAATAGGGTTTCGTGTAATCAGTTTTTTATATTCAACAACCTCTGTTAAAAAATAATCACAAAAATCCAAGCATTTATCTATCCAACCATAAGGTAAATCAGACGCTATTCCTCCAATACGAAAAAAATTATGCATCATTCTCATACCGGTGGCAGCTTCGAATAGATCATATACAAATTCTCGTTCTCTGAAAATATAGAAAAAGGGAGTCTGTGCACCAATATCTGCCATAAAAGGGCCGAGCCATAACAGATGAGAAGCTATACGGCTCAATTCCAGCATAATTACTCTTATATAGCTGGCCCTTTTAGGAACTTGAATATTTCCCAGTTGTTCTGGTCCATTTACGGTTATTGCTTCTGTAAACATAGTAGCTAAATAATCCCATCGCGTTACATAAGGTAAATATTGTATGATTGCTCGGTTTTCAGCAATTTTTTCCATTCCTCTGTGTAAATAACCCAAGATGGGTTCACAGTCAACAACATCCTCACCATCTAGAGTAACAATTAGGCGAAGAACACCATGCATGGATGGGTGGTGAGGTCCCATATTGACTATCATAAGATCTTTTCCTGTAACTGGTATCTTCATAAGTTTTTCCTTAATTCGTTCTGGCATGAATTAGATTGTTTAAAAAGAAGTTTATCAAAAAATTCAAGATCTAAAAAATAAAAAAATTCACAATTTTTTACTTTAACGGGTTTTTAATTCCCGAATATTCAACTGATTAATTAAGTCTTTATAACGTACTCTATTTTTTTTTGACAAATAAGCCAGCAGTCGTTGACGTTTTCCCAGAATTTTTCGCAGACCCCTTTGAGATAAATAATCTTTTCTGTGTAATTCCAAATGTGAAGTAAGTCTTCGTATCTTATTAGTGAAACTGAATACTTGAAATTCAACGGATCCCCTGCTTTCTTCTTTTTTTTCTTGAAATAAAATGAATGTGTTTTTTATCATAAAAAGAAATCCTTCCTTTTTTAATATGAATTTTAAGATATTAATTTTACTGATCAGTAATAATAATAGTAGTTTTTTTGTACAAGGATCTTAATTTCATTATCAACTTCTTAATTCTTTTTTTTATCAAAAAAAGTAGAAATTTAGATATAAAAAAAGAGAATTCTATTGATTGATTTGTGGATCTGCTCTAATTTATATATATATCATTGATTAAATGAATCTCATGTATAAAGATTAAATTTAAAACAATCCCGCATATTTGTATTTGTGCATACAAATGTTTTAATATATCGTAACTTATATATTCTAGTAAAAGATAAAATAAATAGTAAAAAGGATCTATCATTAATGAATTTTAAATCGCGTATACATATGTATTCTTATCATACTGAAATGATTTCCGTTAGTAGTATTAAACCAAAAGCGATTCATACAAGCTAAATCTTCTAATCTAAAATTGGGCCAAATAAAGGATTTTAATTTAATTAGGTTTTTTTTATCTTTATCAAGATCTTTTTTTTTATGCAAAACTGCGGTCAAGTTTTTAATATTCTTATCAAATCTTGAATTTCTATCTCTCGCATTTTTATTTTTTAAGTTGAAACAAATTCGAATTCGAAATTCTCTACGTCGTTTAGGGGATATAATATTTTCAGGGATAAATAAATCATAATTTTTATCAACATTGCTTTTTTTTTTGTATCTTTTACTTATTTTTTTTTTTTTTTTATGAACCAAAGAAATCCCTACGGTTCTATATATAATAAGTTGTCCATCGTTTTTTACAGACAAGCGGACAGGTTCAATAATCAAGATTCCCTTTTTCATTAATTTTGCAAAAGTTAAATTCTTCTGAATCATTAGAATATCTAGGCTTATCTCTCCTCTTTCAATAGAAGATATTGTGATCTCGTTTGGATTTTTTAGTCTAACCAAGAGACAGTATACTTTTATATTATCGATAATTTTTTTATTAAAAAAACAATTCCATCGCAATTGAAAACGCGAATACCTTGTGAGAAATAAATCAAGTTCCGCTTCGGTATTACTTTTGTATTGTTTTTTATTTTTTTTTATCTTTGATTCCGCATAATTTTCTTCAATATTTTTTTGTTGATTTGATAGAGCTGATTCAGTATTTTTTTTTTTTTCTTTATCTGCTTCAAGCTCTCCTTGACCTGCCGATTCTTTTTCTTTCTTATTTAGATTATAAAATTGAAGGTTTTTTTTTTTTTTTTCGTTTGTTTTTATAAAACCTTTTTTCTTTAGAGTAATCTTTTTATTAACATTTTCTTTGTTATTAAAATTGCAAAGAAGTAATTTAATTGGTATGCCCCACGGTTTCATTTTATATGTACTAGAAAATAATAAAAATTCTGGAAAGAAAAAAAACTCAAATTTTTTTTTATGATGATTTAGTATTTCTTCGTTCATTCCCATCCAATCAAAAAATAAACTTTTTTTATTGGCAAGATCCGTCTTAGTTATTTTATCAACTCTTTTATAGTTCTGAACTTTAGTCTTAATATAGTTTTTTTGACCCTTGGTATCAACCCAGGGCTCAATATTTACTTTTTTTCTAAACCAAAAGTTGATAATTCGCCAATCCAAATATTTTCTATGCTGAATTTCCCCTATCCAAAAAATATTATATTTTGCTAGAAAACAAGATATTAAATGATTATCTAGAGCAATGCCTATAGACATGTCAATTTTTTTTTCTGTAGAATGAATATATTTGTAGCAAAAAAGATTATATATATAATCTTTTTTAAAATTATGGTTTGGATTTACTAATGAGTCGGCCTCAAAAAAATTTTGTTTTTTGTAATTATTAAATTTATTTTTTTCATATGAATCCTCTTTTTGAAAACTTTTATTTATAACTAGAGAGTCTTGGTTTATTTTATTTTTCCATTTTTTTGTTACTAATCTAGCCCATGCACTCGGAGATAATTTATATTGAGAATGACTTCGTAACCAGTTTTTCCATTGATTTACTTCTGAATTAAAAAAGGTTTTATCTTTCAATTCATAATTAAAAATTCCTTGTTCTTGAAAAAAACTCTTTATTTGATTCTTAATAAAAAAGGATTTTATGCATATGTTATATTCAAGAACAAGCTTTAATTTTGATAATTTAGAAAAGTTACTAACTGTAATTTGTAATAATTTGTAAAATACATATGCTTGTGATAACGAGCATGGGTCATAATTAAAAAATTTTTTATTGTATATTAAATTTTTTATAGTTGAAATAAAATAAATGGTATTTGTTTTATGTTTTTTTTTTTCTCCATTGTCTTCATTCTTGTAAATATATTTATCAAGAATTATTTTTGTTGATTCAAAAAAAAATTGTGTAGTAATTCTTGGAATATTAATGATACCGAGCAAAATAGCTATAGACAGTTGTTCAATGCAAAATTTTAGAAAAAAAACGGATTTCCGAATTAATCGTGTATTTTTTCTTTTAAATGACTGCCAACTTTTTTTTGATGACTCAATTATTTTAGAATCAGAATCATAACGTCGTTTGTTCCAACTATTAGTTAGGTTTTCTTTTTCTTTTGAAATTTCTTCTGTTTGATTTCTGATTGTTTGTATTCTATTAATCAAATTTTTTTTTTTGTTTTCGCTGAGTGAAGATTTTGTCCACTCCATGTATTTTTTTCGACCGGATAGTTTATGAATTATCGGATTACTCATTATTGAATCTTTTTTAGTTTCTTTTAATTCATTTTCATTTAATTCATATATTGCTCTCAGACCAAATACTGGAATTATATTTCGTTTTGAAAGCTTTTTGATTTTTTCTTTTATAAAAATAAAGTTTTGCATAATCCAGTTTTTAATTTTTTTTGCGACTTTTATGAAAATTGTTGTTCTTTTGTTAAAAATTATTGAAACCAGAAAAGGTTTTGTTTTGATTTTTTTAATTCTTTTTTTTAATTCTTTCAAAATAGGTTTAAAAAAAGAAGGCTTTTTTTTTGGAGAACCAAATGGTAGTTCAGTTTCCATTCCACAAACTGTTAAAAAACAAAAAGCGTTTTTTTCTACCTTGTCTTTTGTTTTTTTTAGTCGAGTCTTCTGATATGATTGAAATTTAGATTTATGCCAAGGTTTAAGAACAAAAGGAAATAGTATTTTTATCTGAATACCATCTGTTAACCAGTTTCTTGGAAATTCTGTTTCGGATAGTTGAACCCCATTATAAGTACATTTAACATGCATTTCACGTTTCCAATCCTTTAAATCCTCAGGCCACTCGGGAATTTGAAATAATAAGATACGGATGCTGTTTTTAATTATTATTAATAAAGGTAATATAATATATTTTCTAAGAATAGATTGAGTTACTAAGAGAGAACCTCTTATTGTTTGAGCAAATAGGAAGCTATCCCAAGTTTCTGCAATTTCTAGACGTTTTTTTTCGTATATTTTTGATTCTTCTTCTTCTTTTTTATCTTTATCAAAATTTTTTTTTTTACACATTAAATTTCTAAGAAATTTTTTTTTTAGCCCCCATATATCAAAATCAAACGAAAATAAAAAAAATTTATCTATTCTATCAAAAAAAAGGGGGGAATGTACTTTTGCTTGAAAAAATTCAAAAATAACAGTTTTACGCCTTTGGGAACGCATGGATCCTTTAATTACCTCTCGACGAAAATCAGATTGTTGTGAATACCGGATCAAAGCCATTTCATCTTTTTGAGCAGAATTTTGATTATCTTCGAGATTAGTCTCGTTATGCGACCCGTTATCAGTAAAAACCACTACACGTTTTCCTTTTCTTGAACGAATTCCAGGCTCCACTAGTACATTTTCGTCAGGTTCGGTTTCCAATTCTTCCGAATCACTTGTTAATTTGTATGACCATAGAGGAACTTGTTTATTAATTTCATGGAAATCCATAAAATTTTGATAAAGAGTTTTATTATTGTTATCGGTTATAACGACATCAAATAAAAATTGTAAAATTTTTTTTTCTTCTTTTGAAGTTGAAGTAATTTTTTCTTTTTTGGGTTCAAAAAAAAAAGAAAGGTTTTTCTCTATTGACAAAAATTTTCTATTCAAATTTTTTATTGTTTGCTCAAATCTGTGAGAATTTATTTTTAGAAGTATACCATGAATCTTGTTTATCCCAGATCCTACTATATATTTTTTTTTATATGTTTCGTTTATTAAGGGAAGTAATTTTTTTAGTCTTCCGCGAGAGACCCCATGCAAAAATGGATCATAAATTTTAGGTAAATATTCTTTTCTAGTTTCGTTATAACAAAATCGAGTCGTTTTTTCCAATAGATTTTCAACCGAGCACTCCTTATCTAAAGCTTCAATTCGATTTAAAAACTCGTTTTTTAAGTTTTCCTTTTTTTCTTCATTGAGCAAACTCCACCAAGTATAAACTTGATTAGAGGGTGATTTTTCTCTTGTAAATGAAGGTATCTTTTTGTGGATCATTTCAAAAAAAGTTGAAAGGTTGGGAGGATATGTAAAAGATAGTCGTTCGTTTCCATCACTTTGGCATGTATAAAAAAAATATTGTGACATTTCATCTCTTACAGTATTTTCAATTTTA